AATCATTTTATCTACTAATAGTGGCCAAATTGGTGTATTACCAAACCATGCCCCTATTGCTACAGCTGTAGATATCGGTCTTTTGAGAATACGCCTCAATGACCAATGGTTAACTGTGGCTCTGATGGGCGGTTTCGCTAGGATAGGTAATAATGAGATCACTATTTTAGGAAATGATGCAGAGATGAGTACTGACATTGATCCGCAAGAAGCTCAACAAGCTCTTAAAATAGCTGAAGCTAACTTAAGTAGAGCTGAAGGTAAGAAACAGGCAATTGAGGCGAATCTAGCTCTCAGGCGGGCTAGAACACGAGTGGAGGCTATCAATAATATTTCCAATAAATAAAAATAATCAATCAAAAGAAGTTTTTTATCTTTAGAAGTGGAAATTATTTATTATACTATACATACCCCATTTAAATTCTGCTAATTGAAATGGAATACAGTTAAAGTCTAATCTGATACAACTAAAAGAAAAAGTATGGTAGAAAAACTTATTAGATACCATTGACTCCGGTATCTAATGAGTTCTACCTACTATTGGATTTGAACCAATGACTCCCGCCGTATGAAAGCAATACTCTAACCACTGAGTTAAGTAGGTTATTTATCACCAAAAAGGATCCATTACTTGGGAATTATAGATGGAATATTATTTATAAGCAATACCAATCTCCTTTAGCCATAGAACTATCCTGTGGGATCATGGAATATCCAATCCATCTTGACAAGAAATTATCTATATGTTAAGATATCTAGGAACAAGGGCTATAGCTCAGTTAGGTAGAGCACCTCGTTTACACATGCGCCAATGCTTTTCAAGGGAGCCAATTATGCAATGAACATAATTTATCTTATTGAGAAATCGATGTCTTACTCCATAAATTAAACTCGAGAGAACAAAAGAACAATAGCATGACAAATTTTTGGTTCGGTCTGATTCAGGTACGAATTCAGATGCCAAATAGAATCCTTTATAGTTGATAAGGTTAATACTTAGCCCATTCAATGCCAGGCATAATGAGTTTAAGGACCTCAATCAAAATAACCTCTTTTCGTTCTATGAACTTTAAGGTGTATGAAGTCTCATATTTGACTCTTGCAGCGGAGCGGCGGAGACTCTATTTAACTTAGGTTAATTTAGGCCGGAGGCAGACCTAAGTCAAGGTAACCCTTCTTTGAAAAACTTTGGTATTGCTCTTAGATTAGAATACAAATAATGAATCAGAGCACATGGAACCATCTCATTATCTTTTTTTCTTCCCGTAATAAAGGAAAGAAAAATATGGTGGACTAACTGAATATTTACATCAGTTAATGAAAGAGCCCAATGCAACAAAATGCATGTTGGGTCTTTGAAACAGTTCGAATCATTTCGATAATAATAATAAGTTTGATCTGTTTTACCGAGAAGGTCTACGGTTCGAGTCCGTATAGCCCTAATACATTCTATTTTTTAGAAATAGATTTTATTTCCTTATTAGTGCTTTTTTATGAAAAGGCCAATAGGTTGGTCCATAGAAATGAAAGCATTACTACATGTTCATGTAAGTACATAGGGACAGAAAAATAAAAACAAGAACAATGCATTTTAATGGATCCAATTTCAATAGATCTAACCCAGTATTTGTCAAATCTTGGCTTGGATAAAATACCCATACCTCTTCATTAATTTTCGTGCATGACATGATGCTGGCTAAAAACTTTAGCCTGACCCAACCAAATCGAATCATAGGTCACATGGACCTAGGACCTATTCTTTTTTTGGTCTTGTATTTGTTTTGTGGAAGTCCCCAGACTAATCGAGAACAATAACTCCAATTGATTGTTTTGGATATGATTAATTAGTCCTAAATGTATCAACTTGAGTTTTATTTTATATTCTATCAGTTGAGTTGGTTGGGTAATTTGGTCTGTCGAATAGTTCGATGTATTAAATTTTTTGTATCGAGTCAATACAAACAATGAAAAAATAAATGATATAATGAATGAATCTTTAAATTAAAAATGAAACAAGACATGTCCCGCAGCAAACAAACTCTATGTGGTTTGATTAAATTAAAATCAATTCTTATTTCTCCTAAGAAGTTCTGGATTAATTGACAATTACAATTCTAATCGAATAATTCAGCATATTCCACATTAAATTAATTAATAGGGGTGCACTTATGTTTCTGCTTCACGAATATGATATTTTTTGGGCATTTCTAATAATATCAAGTGTTATTCCTATCTTAGCATTTGTAATTTCCGGAGTTTTAGCACCAATTAGTAAGGGGCCGGAGAAGCTCTCTAGTTATGAATCGGGTATAGAACCCATGGGAGATGCTTGGTTACAATTCCGAATCCGCTATTACATGTTTGCTCTAGTTTTTGTTATTTTTGATGTTGAAACGGTCTTTCTTTATCCATGGGCAATGAGTTTCGATGTATTGGGTGTATCCGTATTTATAGAAGCTTTAATTTTCGTGCTTATCCCAATTGTGGGTTCAGTTTATGC